ATAAAATAAGAAGGAGGATTTTCAATGCGAGATATAAAAACATATCTCTCAACGGCACCTGTGTTAACCACTTTATGGTTTGGGTCTTTAGCAGGTCTATTGATAGAAATTAATCGTTTATTTCCAGATGCCTTGTCATTCCCCTTTTTTTCATCCTGATGAAATTCTTGTTATTGATAAAAAATGAAGAAGATTTGAAGATACAATTCTACGTAATATGGCTCTAAATTCTTTTTCTTTTATATCCATCCTAATATCCTAAAAAAAAGAAAGAGTGTATTGAATCTCAGTCAAAATACAGTGAAATTTTTTGGGAAAAAAATGGATCCAGTCTAGGGACGGTTTCACGAAATTCTAACATAGAAAGAAGAAAATACTGAGATTAGTATAGAAATGATTCATAGTTAGAAAAAATTGTATTAATTAATTATTACGATATTCTTAATATTCTTCTATTAATGAATATGACTCTTTTTCTTTATATTTATAGTATTCTAGTAATTCTATTTTAGATTATAGTACTTCGAAGTCATTCAAATTCTAATAATTCAAAAAAGAAAATAGTTAGAAATTCCATAGCGAATGAAGTCGATCCAAAAAGAAAAGGAGGTTCATGGCCAAGGGTAAAGATATTAGAATTATAGTGATTTTGGAATGTACCAGTTGTGTTCGAAAGGGTGTCAATAAAGAATTGCTGGGTATTTCTAGATATATTACTCAAAAGAATCGACACAATACACCCAATCGACTAGAATTTAGAAAATTTTGTCGCTATTGTCAAAAGTATACGATTCATGGGGAAATAAAGAAATAGATAGAAAAGAATTCGTGTTTAATTTTTCCAAGTAGTGGGAAGAGTAAGAACTTTACATCTTAACATATATAATACAAACCAAATCCTATTTTGGTCGAATCTTAAATGAATAAGAAAAAAAGAGGATTCTATTTTATAGATTATTTTATATCGAAGGAATAAACAAACAAGGAATAAGCAAACCATGGATAAATCCAAACAACCTTTTCGTAAATCCAAGCGATCTTTTCGTAGACGTTTACCCCCAATTGGATCGGGGGATCGAATCGATTATAGAAACATGAGTTTAATTAGTCGATTTCTTAGTGAACAAGGAAAAATCTTATCTAGACGGACGAATAGGTTGACTTTGAAACAACAACGATTAATTACTATTGCTATAAAACAAGCTCGTATTTTATCTTTGTTACCTTTTCGTAATAATGAGAAACAATTGGAGAGAGTGGAGTCGATTCCTAGAACTACTGGTCTTAGAACCAAAAATAAATAGATATACTCTTCAAAACTCCAATCGGAACTCAAGCTCATATTAATGTTTTGCTCGAAAAAAAACTAGGATCCAGATTTGATTCTTGTATTCTAAAAAAAGAAAAATGGGGAAGAAATCTTTTTTTCTTGAAAGATGTTCGTTTCTTCCTACTACTCAAATATTAATTTCTTTTTATTCTATCTTCCCGGAGTCCATTCTCCGGGAAATCCTGTTTCAATCATTCTTGTTTCCTGTATAATAGATTCTATTAAGATTCTTTTATTCCTTTATTTGATTTGTATTCTTTTCTTTTTAATTGATAATTTTCTTTGAAATAATATCAAAACAATTCTTATTTGATAGGGCTATTTGCGCAAGTATTTTACGATTCAGAAGCAATTGTCTTTTGTACAGATTGTGGATGAATAGGCTATAACTATAGAATAGCCTATCCTCACGAATTACCGCATTTATCCGAGTAATCCACAAACGACGAAAATCTCTCTTTTTCCTGCTCCTATCTCGATGAGAGGAAATCAAAGCTCTCATTCTTTGTTGAGTAGTCGTTCGAGTCAGTCTTGAATGAGCCCCTATAAAGGTTGATGCAAATAAACGAATCTTTTTTCGACGTCTCCGAGCTGTATATCCTCGTTTAACTCTGGTCATTGAATCAAATGAAAATTTATTGAATAACTAATTGATTTCTCTTCTTTCAGTCATCCTTTTCTTCCGGTCGATTAATAACAAAACGGATTCTTCCGATATATAAAATATAAATTCCAATGGCTTTTGCGACTATGACCTTCCCGACCACGATTTTTTCTTTCTTCAAGGTATCTCGCCTGGAAATAAGAAATTCGACTGCTACTAAAGAAAAAAAATAGTGGGTTTTCTCGTTTCTATGGCAACTTCTGAAACGGTGAGGTCCTCTCTATACACCGGAGCCTCTTCTTTCCATTTCATCAAAATTTCTTGTGAACTTGTATAGTTCACACTCTTTGGCTCTACCCATCCATTTTAAATTAGAATTCTTTTTTCAATTCTAATTCTAAAGTAATAGTCCTTTTCACAAAAAAGCTATCCATACAGTGACGGTATTTAATTCTGAAAGTTGGCTAGGTAGCTGACCTTGTTAGTCCGTTTTTTTTTCAAGAAAAGGAATAGGAGCATAACCTTTTTCCTCCGCTTAATGGATAACTATTTGTTACCAATGGAGAATTCCTTCTCATCTCAAACGGAGTGATTGGATTTGCACCAATAGAAACCATAAATTCATAACATAATTAGGTAGATAATAGATCTTGATACTAGTCAATCAAAAGTCCGTGTTCCACCCTAGATACCGGAAAAAATTTTTGCATTTCTTCAAACTCATGATCTGAACTTAACGAGTCGCACATACACCCTAGTACATGTTCCTCGACGCTGAGGACATCCTCGAAGAGCGGGAGATTTCGTGACATTTCTTATTGGCTGTCTTGCGTTTCTAATAAGTTGTTTAATGGTTGGCATGGTGTGTCTATAGAATCTCATTCTAGATAGAATAGAGCGGGTTGGCTTAGATCGATCTTAACCTGATGATTGATGATTATGAATGATTTCTATTCACACGTAAATTTTGAATTTTGAAAAGTAATTCGTATATTTAGATGGAATTCCCAGTATTTTCATTTTCGATCGCGACAAGATCAACGATGCCATGAGCTTGAGCTTCTGTTGCTGACATAAAAACATCCCTTTCCATATCTTCGGATATAACCCATAAAGGGTTGCCCGTTCTTTGTACATAAACTTTTGTGAGAGTTTCGCGAAGCTTCAATAGTTCTTCTGCTTCCAGGATAAAATCCCTTGCTTGTGCCTCGTAAAAAGAACTAGCAGGTTGGTGAATCATAACCCTGATGATCTTGATATAACATCATGAATGGTTCTTCTATCTATATATCGCACGATTGAATGGATTAAAGTAAGGGGGAATCAAAATAACAATAAAAAAATAGAATTAAACAACCGTACAGGCATCTTTTTTACATTGCATACGGCTCTGCAATGGATTTTCTTTTTTTGATAGAATTTATTTTATCGAAAAGAATAAATAGAACCTATATGATCCAAATCATTAAATGATCCATTTACCACCCTTCCTTTCGTAGTAGTTAAAAAGATACTATGATGGTTCTGTTGCTTTATATATTTATCTCGTCTGTGGTTTAGCAATCCCAAAGTTTCGTTTTGATAAGATTTAAGAAGGAAAAAATGATTTTTTCCATTTTTTTGATTCTTTCCTCTCATAACATAAAAATAAGAAAGAGACTTCTGTTGTGGAAGAATAATGGTTTGTGACGCTAAAATTGACTCTTGTTTGACACAGAAAATCAAATTGGGAATAACCCTTCTTTCATACTACTATTTCGATACAAAATCTCATGTTAGAAAAAAAACAATAATGGTTTGTTAATATCGAACTCGAAGTGCCATGCTATTATTACTTATTCTTTATTTAATTCATATTCGATACAGCGAAGGCATAGTATTCTTTTTTTTTCTCAAATAAAAAAAATTCATTGGCGCCAAGCGTGAGGGAATGCTAGACGTTTGGTAATTTCTCCTCCGACCAGAATGAAAGATCCCATTGAAGCGGCTAATCCCATACATATTGTATGTACATCTGGTAACACAAATTGCATAGTATCATAAATGGCTATTCCTGGTATTACCCATCCACCTGGAGAATTTATAAACAAATAAAGATCCCTAGTATCATCTTCTATGCTGAGATATACCATGAGACCAACAATTTGATTCGAGATCTCGCTATCAACCTCCTGGCCTAAAAAAAGTAATCTTTCTCGATGAAGTCGGTTGATTAGGACAAAATTGTATCCCTGAGGAACCGTACGTGCACCTTTGGATGCATACGGTTCAAAAGAATTGTGAAAAAAAAATCAATGTGTCGATTCCAATCCTATTTCTTTTTTTTTTAATGAGTTTTGCCCCCTTCTTCTTACCTCTATTCTATAATGTAGAAAATTAAAAAGAATTTTATGAACTTATTGAACTAACTTCTCATTGATGTATTGTTTCATCGAAATTCAAATTACGATGTAATTTTCTTGTTCCTGAATGGGCCCTTTCAATTCTTTTAGGTTCTTGTTCTACTCCGGGGGAAGATTTGCCCGAATTCCATTTGCGCATATAGGTCAAATGATTCCAGTACCACTTCTTTTTTTTTCAATTGTTTCATATCTTTCCCCAAAATATTTGATGTATTAATCATACTACTTCATTGGTAGATAGTTTTATATTATCCTTATAGTAAATCTAAATATAAGAAGAGTCTCTTCTATATTATACAAGCGGTAATTGTGTAATCATAATCATCATATATTCTACATAATATATTATATTCATAAATATTTATGGTTTCTATTACTACTACTACATTTTACACTCCCTTTTTTACTCTTACCATTTCCAATTTGGTATTATATGAACGGAGCCTGGATACTTTATTTTATCAGTCCAAGTAAACCATCAATTCTTTGAATTGATAATATTGATCCCCAATAGGAATTATTGTGCTTCACGCTCCAAATTATTGATGGTTCAATCAATACAATATCCAATATATATTTATTGGATTGGGCGAAACAGAGAATACTCGATCGGGGGAGATAACGGGGAAATACCATATGACCAATATGTCTGACAAGTCGCACT